ATGGAACAAAGGAATATACCGGACTTACCTACACCGAGGTATTGACAATGATTCTCAAATCTCGCAAATGGAATGCGATATGATGAGATAGAATGCAATAGAAATCACAGGGAACAGGTTACCTACTCTTAACAGTAAAAGCGAACCCCTTTCTCTTTATTCCGAATTGATATTCTAAATTGAGATTTCATAATTAGGAATGAATTAAATCTGAATTAAATCTCCCCAAGTAGGATTCGAACCTACGACCAGTCAGTTAACAGCCGACCGCTCTGCCGCTGAGCTACTGAGGAACAATGGGAGGATTAGATCTCATAGAGTTTCATTTCCCTTCTCAACCCATGACCAATATGAGCTCGAAGTTTCCTTCGTAACCCCCGCAATCTATTCGTAGTGTCTTCGTTCCATCCCTCATTTCATAGGGAACCCCAAAGTGGTTCTATGTTATTCTATTGCGTCCCTCCCCCAATTCCATTCATTTAATATCCCTTTTATTTTTTTTATCATTGACATAAGAGAGGTCCTTAGAGATGTCTTTTATAGTCTATCTCTTTCTATATTCTATTTCTAGATATAGAGATGTAAAAGTTCAAAATGAGATTCTCATATAATAGAATAATAATAGAATCGAATAAATGAGATTTTCATAGAAAAAATGAGATTCTCCTATAATAACCCCAAAATTGCAATAGAAGCAATAGAAAAAAGGGAGGTTTCTGATGATTGTAAAATATTTTATTTTTATAATAGGTAATGCAGGAGCCTTATACATGAACATAATCAATTCGGTATCAATTCGGTTGTTGTAGTCGGGCTCTCTTATGGATTTCTAACCACAACTTTCGTGGGGCCTTCTTATCTCTTCCTTATCCTAGCTTGGATTCTAGAAGAAAGAGAAGAAATAGGCGTGAACGAGAAGAAGGTAGCGGATTTTATTATGGGACAGGACAGCCCATGATATTAATATCGATCTATTATGCGCCTCTTCATGTAGCGTTGTGTAGACTTCAGACAATACATACACGAGTTCTACTCTATTTTTTGGCTTTTTTCTTCTGGAACAATAAAAATGAAGATGAATTTGATTATGAATCGACTACCCTAAAAAAGGAAAAAGATTGGCGAATCAAATCCCATAAGTGGGTTATTTTTCAAATTTACAACCAAATAAAACATCTGAGTGATTTAACAAGCAAAATTCGAGATGAACTAGAAGAAATGAAAAAAGAAAAGAACACGAAATCTCTAACTTCAGAGAGAAATAGTAGTTCTAACAAAATAAGTTAGAATGGTAAAAGATTCCAATTAAAACCGTCAAAAAATGGTTTTTGGAAATCATACTCTTTTATCAAAATTTGTATTCAAAAGATATACATAGAAAGTATTATTAATATTGCGAGGATCAGGGCACACCTTTTTATTCAATCAAGAATAAGAATCTTGAATCAAAAGATTTCTAAGAATGAACGAAATGATAAAAGCATTGAGAAAACAAATCAAAGAACAAAAGCACTAAAAAAAAATCACTAAAACTAACAAAATATTCAAAATATTTTTGTGACAAAGAGAAGATGTCACAAGCATATGTATTTTATAAATTCTCTCAAATTCCAATTCTTAACTTAATATAAATTAAGATCTGTTCTTCAATATTACGGGACATCTCTTTTTCTTAAAAATGAAATAAAAGACTTGTTTGGACCCCAGGGTTTATTTGATTTCGAATTAAAAGAGAAAAATCTTAGAAATTCTGTAATGAATCAATGGAAAAACTGGTTAAGAAGTCATTATCAATATAAATATAATTTATGGCCCATTAGATAGTCTAAATTAAAACCATGGAAACTACCAAGTGAATCACTTCTTTATGAAAATAGAAATCTTGCTAAACCAAAAAGAACTCAACCACAAAGGAGGGGTATAATAGAATATAAGAAAAACAGATGTTTCATTATTGGTAAGTTATGTGAGAAGGATAGGAGTATACAAAAGAATTCTAATTCGCCAAGGGCTCGACTTATATCGAAGTGTTTTGATTTTCAAATGAGATTCCGTAATTGTTCACTTTACAAACTTTACAAACTGATCCCTAATACCAACAAGTGGTTTTTTCTGTTAAAAATTTGAAATCCAGGTGAGGTTTTTGCCACCTGTCTTGAGAAAGACGAACTGAACTTGACTCTGTTGCAACTTTACCGACCCGACATTTTTTCACTATGGTCGAAAAGCGGAAGATCCTCTATCGAATCAAATACTCCGATGTTTAGACTTAATAGCCAATTTATTCTATAATTTATTCTATATAAGACAGTAGCTATTTCTTTTGTTCATAAGAGCAAGCAAGAAATTAATCAAAGATACAGAGAAAAAAGCTATGTTGATAAAAGGAATTTGATCGAACCTATTGAAAGCCATCAAACAAGTCAAACTGGCAAGGGAAAGAAAAAAGATGATTATGATTTACTTGTTCCTGAAAATCTTTTATCCCCTAAGCGTTGTAGGGCATTGAGAATTCTAATTTATTTCAATTCAAAAAATAGAAATGATAGTCCCATAAACACAGAATATTTCAATGAAACTAAGAGAAAAAACTACGATCACATTATGGATAAAAGTAAAGAGTTTGGTAGAGATAAAAATAAACTTATTAAATTCAAATTGAAGTTTTTTCTTTGGCCCAATTATCGATTGGGAGATTTAGCTTGTATGAATCGCTATTGGTTTAATACCAATAACGGCAGTCGGTTCAGTATCATAAGGATACATATATATCCCCCCTTGAAACTTCGGTGAGGTTCGTTTTTTTTTTTTCATTCTCCATAGCATGTCTAATTTAGGATACAAAAACAAGAAAGCGTACACATGTATTGTTTGACATTATTGATCCGTGTAAGTAAACCATCTATGAATTAGATCAAAAAAAGGATCAATGGGATTTTTTAACTTTTCATTTTTAAATTCTATTTAAAGAGGAATAATCTCTTTTTCCTATTTTGCATTGTAAAGGAAGAAATCGTCTTTTTCTCTATCTATGCGAGTAAACAAATTGACAAATTGAATTGATTAATTATTCACTTTGTGAAATAAAGTGTATACATAATCATAATACTCTGGCATTATTATTACTGATGAATAAAAATATTTAAATTAATGAAAATTAAAATAAGGGGGTTGGATTTTATGATAAAAAATTCATTCATCTCAGTTATTTCACAAGAAGAAAAAAAAGAAAAAAGCGGATCGGTTGAATTTCAAATAAGAAGTTTAACTAATAAAATTAGAAGACTTACTTCACATTTTGAATTGCATAGAAAAGACTATTTATCCCAAAGGGGTTTACGAAAAATTTTAGGAAAACGCCAACGACTTCTGTCTTATTTGTTAAAAAAAAATAAAGTAGGTTATAAAGAATTAATTAGCCAATTAGATATTCGGGAATCAAAAATCCGTTAAATTGAAGAGTCTTTTTTTTTTTGAATTATTTGATTTATTAGATCTTGAATTTTGCGAAACTATTCTTTTCGTTTTCAATAATTCACGAAACAATGAATCGAGGAAACCCCTATGAATGTACCATCCACAAGAGAGGGTCTTATGATAGTCAATATGGGTCCCCACCACCCATCAATGCACGGAGTTCTTCGACTCATTGTTACTCTAGATGGTGAAGATGTTATTGATTGTGAACCCGTATTGGGTTATTTACACAGAGGAATGGAAAAAATTGCGGAAAACCGAACAATTATACAATATTTGCCTTATGTAACACGTTGGGATTATTTAGCAACTATGTTCACAGAAGCAATAACAGTAAATGGTCCAGAACAATTGGGAAATATTCAAGTACCTAAAAGAGCCAGCTATATCAGAGTCATTATGTTGGAGTTGAGTCGTATAGCTTCTCATCTGTTATGGCTTGGCCCTTTTATGGCTGATATTGGCGCACAGACCCCCTTCTTCTATATTTTTAGAGAAAGAGAATTAGTATATGATTTATTCGAAGCAGCCACTGGCATGAGAATGATGCATAATCTTTTTCGGATCGGAGGGGTTGCAGCTGATCTACCCTATGGTTGGATAGATAAATGCTTAGATTTTTGTGATTTTTTTTTAACAGAAATTACTAACTATCAAAAACTTATTACCAAAAATCCTATATTTTTACAACGAGTTGAAGGAGTAGGTATTATTAGTACAGAAGAAGCTATTAATTGGGGTTTATCAGGCCCCATGTTAAGAGCTTCAGGTATACAATGGGATCTTCGAAAAATAGATACTTATGAATGCTACAACGAATTTGATTGGGAAATTCATTGGCAAAACGAAGGAGATTCATTAGCTCGGTATTTAATTCGAATTGGTGAAATGAAAGAATCTATAAAAATAATTCAACAAGCTATTGAAGGAATTCCTGGAGGTCCTTATGAAAATTTAGAAGCTAGATCTTTTAATAAACAAAAGGATCTTGAATGGAATGATTTTGAATATCGATTCATTGGTAAAAAAACTTCCCCTATTTTTGAAATACCAAAACAAGAACTTTATGTTCGAGTTGAAGCACCAAAGGGGGAATTAGGAATTTTTTTAATAGGTGATCAGAGTGGGTTTCCTTGGAGATGGAAAATTCGATCACCAGGTTTTATTAATTTACAAATTCTTTCTCAAATAGTTAAAAGAACAAAATTGGCCGATATTATGACAATACTAGGAAGTATAGATATCATTATGGGAGAAGTTGATCGTTGAAATGATAATTAATATACCAAATCCGTTTGATAGAACCGAACAACTAATTATTAATTCTTTTTCCAAATTGGGATTCTTAAGCGAGATCAATGAACTCTTATGGATACTTTTGCCTATTTTAGTTCTTGTACTCGGAATTTTAATATGTTTACTACTAATAGTTTGGTTAGAAAGAGAAATCTCGGCAGGATTACAACAACGGATTGGGCCTGAATATGTAAGTCCTCTAGGAGTTTTGCAAGCTCTCGCAGATGGTACTAAATTACTTTTCAAAGAAAATCTTTTGCCATCGAGAGGGGATATTTCTTTATTTAGTTTTGGTCCATCTATCACAGTTATAGCAACTCTATTAAGTTACACAATAATTCCGTTTAGCTATCAATTTATTTTAGCCGATCTAAATATAGGTATCTTTTTTTGGATTTCTATTGCAAGTATAACTCCTATAGGTCTTCTTATGTCTGGATATGGATCAAATAATAAATATTCTTTTTTGGGTGGTTTAAGAGCAGTTGCGCAATCAATTAGTTATGAAATACCATTAGCTCTCTGTGTATTATCTATATCTCTACGTGCGATTCGTTTCAATGAAATATCTATTTTTCCCTAGTACTTTCATTTTACTAATTTAATATTAAATGAATATGCTATATTACCTAATATATTCTTTTTTTAAGTTAACTTAATTCAATGAAAATTGATATATCTATATAGATATCAAACTTTTTTTTTACATTGTTACTATTGAAAAATTTATGAAATAAATTGGATAGTTAGATGAGTGAAATAAAACTGCTTTAAAGAAAATTTGCAGTAAAAAAATCCATACTCTTTTATCTTATGTACAAAAGACAAAAAAGGAATTAAGTTTTCCCAAGAATGATTGATCAATCAATCTACCTTGAAGCGGTTTTCAAAAAGATCAATCATAATGATTTTATGTTTTATTTTTCTAAAATTTTTTAGAAAAATATCTAGTGATTTGATTGAAAAAAAAAAAGTGGATGGTTAGGAACACAAAGAGACACAAAGGACTAGTAATAGAGATTTTCGTTTCACTAATATGTCAAAATAAAATTTTTATAAAAAAACGAATTCAAATTGAGGCGTTCATTTTGTAGAAAAATAGAATTCGTACTCCTCAAGATTCCGCTCCAGAGTTTCCCCCTAGCCACTTATTACATAACTGACTATCCGGAACGAAAAAACCCTTTTCTTTTTTTTTTTTAGAAAATAGCCCTTTTTACGAAAGAAGAAAAGGAATGAAAAAATAAGAATTAAAAAATAAGAATTAAAAATTAAGAATTAAAAATTAAGAAACAATATCTTAAAACAATATCTTAGAATAAAAAAAAAAATAAAAAAAAAAAAGGTTATCGATATTCTTTTTTTTTTATTTCTTCGTGAGTTACTTTATTTTCCGTTTTTTTTATTCCAAGTGACCAAGCTTATTTGTATTAAAAATTTCAACAAAAATCATATATATATAGATAAGTAATTATCTATCAAAAGAATAAGATATCGAAATATTTTTGTAAAAAAACAGAAGTTGTACTATGTATTCTATTAATTTTTTAAATTACAAAAACCTGATATTGAAATATCAATATCATATATATATAAGTCTTTTACCGTATAGAGTATTTTTTATTAAAAAAAAATCATTATATTTACGCTATAACTCGCAAAAAAATGGTTTTCATTTTAAAAGGAGAAGATAAATTCAGAAGTATTTTTTTTTTAGTATTATGACAGACAGAATTTCATTGGCCAAATCTCAAGAGACACGCGGATTTGAAATTGATATAAGAATACTTAAAAATGAATACAATCGTGTCAATAGATTTTTTATGGCCTTAGAGGAGCTGTATGAGGTGAAAATCTCATATACAGTTTTGTACTAGCGCTGAAACAGTGATGTTATCAACGACTATAATTATCTAACAGTTTAAGTACAGTTGATATTGTTGAGTTACAATCAAAATATGGGTTTTGGGGTTGGAATTTGTGGCGTCAACCTATAGGATTTCTCATTTTTTTTATTTCTTCATTAGCTGAATGTGAGAGATTACCATTTGATTTACCAGAAGCAGAAGAAGAATTAGTAGCAGGATATCAAACTGAATATTCGGGTATAAGATTTGGTTTATTTTATATTGCTTCTTATCTAAACTTATTAGTTTCCTCATTATTTGTAACAATTCTTTATTTAGGCGGGTGGAATAATTTTATTCCGTCTATCCTTTTTCGGGACTTTTTGAAACTAATTCAAGGCAACGTAGTCTTTGAAACAACAGTTAGTATTTTTATTACATTGATTAAAACTTTTTTCTTATTATTTATTTCGATTACAACACGCTGGACTTTACCAAGACTAAGAATGGATCAACTTTTAAATCTGGGATGGAAATTTCTTTTACCTATTTCTCTTGGTAATTTATTATTAACAACTTCTTTCCAACTTCTTTCACTCTAGTTTAAGAATCAATTAAAAAAAAAAGATATGAATAAGAAAAGATATTGTTTTTAATAGTCTGAACTTGTCTTAAAATAAGCTCTCAAAGAAAAAAGAGAAAAAAACATATAATTATCTATGAATAGTCACACTATGCTCCCGATGATAACTGGGTTTATCAATTATGGTCAACAAAGCATACGCGCAGCAAGGTATATTGGACAGGGGTTCCTTATTACCTTATCACATGCAAATAGGTTGCCTGTAACAATTCAATATCCTTATGAAAAATTAATAATATCGGAGCGTTTTCGTGGACGAATTCATTTTGAATTCGACAAATGTATTGCTTGTGAAGTATGTGTTCGTGTATGTCCTATAGATCTTCCTGTTGTTGATTGGAAATTGCAACCTATCATTCGAAAGAAACAGTTGCTTAATTATAGTATTGATTTTGGAATTTGTATATTTTGTGGTAATTGTGTTGAATATTGCCCAACAAATTGTTTATCAATGACTGAAGAGTATGAGCTTGCTACGTATGATCGTCATGAATTGAATTATAATCAAATAGCTTTGGGTCGTTTACCAATATCGATAATTGATGATTATACAATTCGAACTATTTCTAGTTTACCTCTAAAAAAATAGAAAAGACTAAAGCTTAAGTCAAAAATAAAACTTTTTTTTTTGAATTCGAAAAAAGAGGAATCGTTGTAATTGAATTTTAATTCAAATTGAATATATATAACTTGGCTTTTAGTATCCTTTTCAAGATTTAGTATCTTTTTCAAGAAATAAGTATCAATTAAGAAAATTGTGTGTCTTTTATTTTGTTTGCTTGCGCTCAATAAATAATAGGAAAAATAATTAATTCCTATTTCTTTTTTCTATTGATTTTTCTTGTAGTTATTTAAAGAAAATTCAGTATGAATTTCTATTCATTAATTTTTTATTAAGTAATTTGTCAAGGAAATTAGAAATTTTAAATCTATTAAAAGAAAAAAAAATATATATATTTTTTTCTTTTTTCCTGGTCGGATCAATAAGGTCATGAAACCGCAGTTTTCTTTTTTTGATCTCTAATTTTACGTACAATGGATTTACCGGGACCAATACATGATTTTCTTTTAGTATTTATTGGATTAGGTGTTATATTTGGAGGGTTGGGGGTTGTTTTCATCAATAATCCCATTTTTTCCGCTTTTTCATTAGGATTTGTTTTTGTTTGTATATCCTTATTCTATTTTTTAGCAGATTCTCATTTTGTAGCTGCTGCACAGTTGCTTATTTATGTAGGAGCGATAAATGTTTTAATTTTATTTGCTGTGATGTTCCTGAATGGTTCAGAATATTACAAAGATTTTTCTCTTTTAACTATTGGAGATGGGATCACTTCTTTAGTTTGTACAAGTATTCTTGTTTTATTAATTACTATTGTTTTGGATACCTCATGGTATGGAATTATTTGGACTACACGCACAAACCAAATTATAGAACAAGATTTAATCAGCAATAGTCAACAAATAGGAATTCATTTATCAACAGATTTCTTTATTCCATTTGAATTCATTTCAATAATTCTTTTAATTGCTTTGATAGGTGCTATTACTATGGCTCGCCAGTAAAAAAAGGAATTTTGTTCTTAACTTGTTTCATCTAGTTTACTTCAAAGTGAAAAACAAATAAGGAGTGGGTGATGATGCTTGAAAATGTACTTATTTTAAGTGCTTTTTTATTTTCTATTGGTATCTATGGATTGATTACGAGTCGTAATCTGATTAGAGCACTTATGTGTCTTGAACTTATTTTGAATGCTGTTAATCTGAATTTTGTAACATTTTCTGATTTTTTTGATAATCGGCAATTAAGGGGGACTATTTTTTCAATTTTTGTTATAGCAATTGCAGCCGCTGAAGCAGCTATTGGACTGGCTATAGTTTCGTCAATTTATCGTAACAGAAATTCAATTCGTATTAATCAATCTGATTTGTTGACTAAATAGTTTTTATAAACTTCCATTTTTTTTTATGAGAATCGAGAGGTTTTTTTATTAAGTATAGTTTAGTTATTAACTAACTAAATTATAGTTAAGATTATATATAAGTTATATAAATAAAGTAATCTATAATCTATAGAGATTCAAATAGAGATTCAAATAATTCTGAAATAAAATCCTTTTGAGATTTTAAGGATTTCATAGTACTGTTGAAAAAATAATAAATTAAAGTATTTTATTTCTATCCCAAAATCCCAAAAGTTAATTCAAATTTTTTTTTTAATAAAAAGAATATTAACGTAAATCATTGATGGATCTGGTATAAAAAATATCAATCATTTCTACCTTTACTAGATCTAAATCTATTAGGTTTTATAACTAAAATGTCACATTCAGTAAAGATTTATGATACATGTATAGGATGTACTCAATGTGTTCGAGCTTGTCCCACAGATGTATTAGAAATGATACCCTGGGACGGATGTAAAGCTAAGCAAATAGCTTCTGCTCCAAGAACTGAGGACTGTGTTGGTTGTAAGAGATGTGAATCCGCTTGTCCAACCGATTTTTTAAGTGTTCGAGTTTATTTATGGCATGAAACAACTCGAAGCATGGGTCTAGCTTATTAATACTCTCCGCAAACTTCCACTTGAATAAAGTTTCTTTTTTTTTTTACCGCCAAAAACCCGTGAACAAAAACAAAAAATTCTTCTAACTGTTTTTGAACACGGGTTTTTCTAGTCCAAGTGTATTTTGTTTTTATCACGAATTCTTTTTCTTTTCCCTGGCTAACACTATTTGTAGTTTTACCAATATCTGCGGGTTGCTTAATATTTTTTTTTCCCCATAAGGGAAATAAGATAATTCGTTGGTATACACTATTTATTTGTCTTTTAGAACTCCTTTTAATAACTTATGTATTTTCAAATAAGTTTCAATTAGACAATCCATTACTCCAATTATCAGAAGGTTATAAATGGATCAAAATTTTTCATTTTGATTGGCGATTGGGGATAGATGGACTATCTATAGGACCTATTTTATTAACAGGATTTATTACAACTTTAGCGACTTTAGCGGCTTGGCCGGTTACTCGTGATTCCCGCTTATTTCATTTTTTGATGTTAGCTATGTATAGTGGTCAAATAGGATTATTCTCGTCTCAAGATCTTTTACTTTTTTTTATCATGTGGGAATTAGAATTAATTCCTGTTTATTTACTTATATCTATGTGGGGTGGTAAGAAACGTCTTTATTCTGCTACAAAGTTTATTTTATATACTGCGGGAAGTTCCCTTTTTTTATTAATAGGAGCTTTTGGTATCGCTTTATATGGTTCTAAGGAACCAACATTCAATTTTGAAATATTAGCTAATCAACCGTATCCTGTGGCTCTAGAAATACTCTTTTATCTAGGTTTTTTTATTGCCTTTGCTGTCAAATTGCCAATTATACCCTTACATACATGGTTACCAGACACGCATGGCGAAGCACATTATAGTACTTGTATGCTTCTTGCTGGAATCTTATTAAAAATGGGGGCATATGGATTAGTTCGAATCAATATGGAATTACTGCCCCACGCCCATTCCATATTTTCTCCTTTTTTAGTAATAATAGGTGCAATACAAATAATCTATGCCGCCTTAACATCTTTTGGTCAGCGAAATTTAAAAAAAAGAATAGCTTATTCATCTATATCCCATATGGGTTTCATACTTATAGGAATTTCCTCTATAAGCGATTTAGGACTCAACGGAGCAATTTTCCAAATAATATCCCATGGATTTATTGGGGCTGCACTCTTTTTCTTGGTAGGAACAACGTTTGATAGAAAACGTCTTGTTTATCTTGATGAAATGGGTGGAATGGGTACTTCAATGCCAAAACTATTTACACTCTTTAGTATTTTTTCACTAGCTTCGCTTGCTTTGCCGGGCATGAGTGGTTTTTTTTCGGAATTGATAGTTTTTTTGAGTATAATTTCCACCCCAAAATTCGTTTTAATTTCAAAGATACTAATTTGTTTTATAATGGCTATTGGAATGATTTTAACTCCTATGTATTTATTATCTATGTTACGACAAATGTTCTATGGATATAAACTAGTTAATAACGGATATTCTTATTGTTTTGATTCTGGTCCACGGGAATTATTTGTTTCCCTTGCGATTTTATTTCCTGTACTAGGTATTGGACTTTATCCTGATTTTGTTTTATCATTATCCGTTGAGAAAGTCGAGTCTATTCTATCTGTTTATTTTTATAAATAAATTTAAAGTTCTAATAATAATAATTATAAATATTTTATTTAAAGTTTTACAACTAAAAAATAAATAGTTAGTCCGGCTAGTATAGTAAGTGTGATTCAAATAAGAAAAAAAAAAAGAATAGTAATCATATATAGTAATCATATATTGTTGTTATTTGTGAGAACCTTTTGAATCAAGTAAAAAACGGATTTGAATATTTTCAAAAGGTTCTCTTCAAGTTTCTTTTTTTTTCTCCCCCCTATTCTTGATTTCAAATCAAACCATTTCATGTAACTTCAAATTAGCATTAAGGAGAAGTAAAAGAACCATAACTATGTAATCCTATTCCTAATAAATTTACCCCAAAATAGCATATCCAAATTATAATAAAACCTATTGATGCAACAATTGCAGAATTGAATGTTTCAAAATTTTTTCGAATATGAAAATAAATTAAAAATATGGACCAAGTTATAAATGCCCAAGTTTCCTTTGGATCCCAATTCCAATAGGATCCCCATGCTTCATTAGCCCACACCGCTCCGGAAAGGATTCCTATAGTTAAAAAAATAAATCCTATACTAATAATACGATAACCCCAATGATCTAATTGTTCAATCAATTGAAATCTGTAAAAATTACGTGAACAAAGAAGAGAAGAAGCTTCTCGTAAATATTTTCTTTTTTTTGTGGTGTATGGAATTTCATCTACTGAAAATAGAGTATTCAAAAAGGGATTCTGTTTCTCATCACTTCTTATGAATGATTGGAATTGAATCACTAGAAGTGCTACTGCTAATAATGATCCACATAAAAGAGCTGCATAACTTAAAACCATCATACTCACGTGCATCATTAACCATTGGGATTGGAGGGCTGGTACTAGGATTTCAGATGGATGGATGTTCGTTAAAAACCCGGAAGTAGTAAAACCTTGGGCCAAAAAAGAACTAGGCGCAGTTAGTGTACTTATAAGGTTTTTATTTTTTCGAAAAAAGGGAATCATATGAATAACACAAAAAACCCAAGAAAGAAAAATTAATGATTCATATAAATTACTTAATGGTAAATGTCCTGAAGAAATCCACCGAATAACTAATAACCCTGTTATGCATAAAAAAGTGATTATCATGCCTTTTTTTGACGACTCAGATAATCCTGTAAATTCCTGAATTAATAAATTTATCATTTCAATTGTAATTACAATTGAAATGATTGAAAAAGAGATATGAGTTAATATATGTTCTATAGTCAAGAATATCATAATAAATAGTTTTAACTAAAAAATTGAAAAAAAAAGAGGAAATTTCCTAATTGAATTTATTATAGAACTCAATGTGTTTTTTTTTTGAAAATTAAAAAATATTATGCCGCCACTCGGACTCGAACCGAGATGCTCTTGCACTGCTTCCTAAGAGCAGCGTGTCTACCGATTTCACCATGGCGGCTTATTTACAATTATAATAACTAATCTCTCTTTAATTATCCAGTGTTACCGCGATGATTTTTTGTTCTATTATCAAGGAGTTTTTTTTATTCAGATTATTGATCCTTTAATTTTATATAGGGTTTTCAATAGTTTTTTTATTCATAACATATCATTCCTTATTTATACAAATAAGAAAAGTGGTATTAAAAGCAATGGAAAATACAAATACAAGAGTAACAAAAGATTTCAAAAGAAGATAGATATCCATCTTTTTTCTTTTGAAATCTTATTCCATATTGCTAATAAATTCTCTTTTTTTTTTTTACTTTATTAACCGTTAAATAAAAAATAATCTTATATTTTTAATAAAAAAAAAAAGAGATCTTGTCTAACTGAGATTTTGTAGCATATTAAAGAGTTTTTCTAGTTCTTTTTTTTTTGTTTAAATTATTGTAAATTGATGGGTAAAACCCGATCGTAAACAAAAAAAAAAGAACATTTTATTAAAAACTTTTAATATATAACCCTGTATTTTTTTCAATGAATTTTTTATAATTTTATCAATAGAAAAAATCCCTTATTATTTGAAAGATAATTATACTTTGTTTAAAAGTTAATTTCATTTTGTATTCGTTTTTTTTTGTTGAACAAAAAAACTTTTTGAATTCCCAGTTGAAACAGATTTGGCTAACGACAAAGCTTTCAAAGTTGTCCAAAAAGCTTTTTTTTTCCAAAAGTTTTTTCGAATACGTTTTTTTGATATAGAAGTACGTTTCTTTGGAACTGCCATAAAAAATTATTTTTTTTATATTTTTAAAATGTGAAAGACATCTTTAATTTTTTGAAATAAAAATGAATTGAAATTCATTGACTAGTTTTAGTTTTTATTTTAACTATTTTCAATTCAAAATACTTTATTTCTTTTTTTTTTTTCCATTTTTGAATCTCATAGAATCTTTTTTGTTCGATATTATTAAAGTAATAATTTTCTTTATTAATTAAAATGAATAAATTCCAAATTATCTATAAATATATATATTATATAAATATATTTATATATTTATTAATAATATTAATAGCTTATTTTTTTTTTTTAATGTAAAGTTTGTTTATTTTTTATACAAAAATACAAATATAAAGAAGACAAAAAGTATACAGTTTAACATTACAACTAGTTTTTTTTATTGATTCATTAAGACTTAAAAAAAAACTTATTTTTTGGAAAAGGTTGAAAATTGAAAACTTCGAGTAAAATAAAAATGAAAAAAAAAAAGAAGATTAGGAACAAGAAATACAAGATTTTGAATTGAAAAAAAAAAATATATATATATATAAGGTTTTTATGGAACATACATATCAATATTCTGGAATCATACCTTTTATTGCACTTTTTTTGCCTATTTTACTAGGAGGGGGAATTCTCCTTTTTCCGCGGGCAACAAAAAAACTTCGTCGTTTATGGTCGTTTCCAAATGTTGTAGGTTTAAGTGTACTTTTAAGTTTTTTTATCAGTTTACTTGTTCAACAAATAAATAACAGTTTTATAAATCAATATTTGTATTCCTGGACTATCACTAATGATTTTTCTTTAGAATTTGGATTTTTAATTGACTCACTTTCTTGTATTTTGTCAATTTTAATTAGTACCGTTGGAATTTTCGTTCTTTTTTATAGTGACAATTATATGTCTCATGATCAAGGTTATTTGAGATTTTTTGCTTATATGAGTTTTTTTAATATTTCAATGTTGGGATTAGTTACAAGTTCAAATTTCATCCAAATTTATGTTTTTTGGGAATTAATTGGGATGTGTTCTTATTTATTAATAGGTTTTTGGTTTACACGACCTAATGCATCAAATGCTTGTCAAAAAGCATTTGTAACTAATCGTGTAGGCGATTTTGGTTTATTATTAGGAATCTTAGGTTTTTATTGGTTAACAGGTAGTTTCGAATTTAAAGATTTATTTTCAATAGTAAATAATTTACTTTATACAAATAACGTTACTGTTTTATTTGTTTTTTTCTGTAGTTTTTGTATTTTTTCCGGTGCCCTTGCAAAATCGGCTCAATTTCCTCTTCATATATGGTTACCAGATGCTATGGAAGGGCCTACTCCTATTTCGGCTCTCATACATGCAGCTACATTGGTAGCTGCTGGAATTTTTCTTGTGGCTCGGCTCTTTCCTCTTTTTCTAGTTATACCTTATATAATGAAATTTATAGCTTTAATAGGTCTAATAACAATCCTGTTAGGAGCAACTTTAGCTCTTGCTCAAACAGATATTAAGCGAAGTTTAGCTTATTCTACGATGTCGCAATTAGGTTATATGATGTTAGCTCTAGGCATAGGTTCTTATCAAGCCGCTTTATTTCATTTGATTACTCATGCCTATTCAAAAGCTTTGTTGTTTTTAGGGTCGGGATCTATTATTCATTCAATGGAAACTCTTGTTGGTTATTCTCCAGATAAAAGTCAAAATATGAGTCTTATGGGAGGTTTAATAAAACATATTCCAATAACCAGAACAACTTTTTTATTGGGAACACTTTCTCTTTGTGGTATTCCACCTCTTGCCTGTTTTTGGTCAAAAGATACCATTCTTGCAGCTATTTGGGAATATTCCCCCATTTTTGCAATATTAGCTTGTTTTACAGCAGGATTAACTGCATTTTATATGGTACGACTTTATTTACTTACTTTTGAAGGACATTTCAATTATAATTTTCAAAATTATAACGGAAAAACCAATACTGTTTTTTATTCAATTTCAGTATGGGGTAAAGAAAATCAAATTATTTTGCAAAAGATTTCGATATTACCATTTTCTTCTTTAATATTAAAAAAAAATAAGCAGAGTCACTTTTTGCCAATCAAAACAAATCAAAGTGATAATAATCTAAAATATTGTGTTCGTCCTTTTGTTAATATTAATGTTTTTCCTAGTAAAACATTTTTTTCTTATCCTCATGAATCCGACAATACAATGTTATTTCCAATGATTTTTTTAGTATTATTTACTTTATTTATTGGAGTTATAGGAATCTCTTTTAATCAATTCAATATATTTAGTGAATTTAATATATTATCTAAACTTTGTATTCCTTCTTTAAATCATTTGATTAAGGATTCCGTAGATTTTTTTGAATTTTTAAGAGAGTCTACTTTTTCAGTTTTTATAGCTTTTTTTGGAATACTTATAGCATGTTTCTTATATAATCCTCCTTATTCATCTTTTCAAAATTTGAATTTATGTAATTCTTTTCCTAAAAAAACTTCTACCCGAGATTTTTCAGACAAACTAGGAAATTTTATATATAATTGGTCTTTTAATCGTGGATATATAGATATGTTGTATAACAAATTGTTATACACTAATCTAAAAAAATTAGCAGAAGGAATTTTTTATTTTGATAAAATCATAATTGATGGGATTATTAATGGAATAGGTATTATAACTTTATTTTTAGGAGAATCTGTTAAATATTTAGGAGGGGGTCGTATATCTTCTTATCTTTTATTCTATACATTTTTCGTATGTATTTTTTTAATAATTTTTTATTATTCTTTCAGCTTGAGTTTTTAAATGAAAAAGTCGAAAAAGATTATGCATCATTCTCATGCCAGTGGCTGCTTCGAATAAATCATATACTAATTCTCTTTCTCTAAAAATATAGAAGAAGGGGGTCTGTGCGCCAATATCAGCCATAAAAGGGCCAAGCCATAACAGATGAGAAGCTATACGACTCAACTCCAACATAATGACTCTGATATAGCTGGCTCTTTTAGGTACTTGAATATTTCCCAATTGTTCTGGACCATTTACTGTTATTGCTTCTGTGAACATAGTTGCTAAATAATCCCAACGTGTTACATAAGGCAAATATTGTATAATTGTTCGGTTTTCCGCAATTTTTTCCATTCCTCTGTGTAAATAACCCAATACGGGTTCACAATCAATAACATCTTCACCATCTAGAGTAACAATGAGTCGAAGAACTCCGTGCATTGATGGGTGGTGGGGACCCATATTGACTATCATAAGACCCTCTCTTGTGGATGGTACATTCATAGGGGTTTCCTCGATTCATTGTTTCGTGAATTATTGAAAACGAAAAGAATAGTTTCGCAAAATTCAAGATCTAATAAATCAAATAATTCAAAAAAAAAAAGACTCTTCAATTTAACGGATTTTTGATTCCCGAATATCTAATTGGCTAATTAATTCTTTATAACCTACTTTATTTTTTTTTAACAAATAAGACAGAAGTCGTTGGCGTTTTCCTAAAATTTTTCGTAAACCCCTTTGGGATAAATAGTCTTTTCTATGCAATTCAAAATGTGAAGTAAGTCTTCTAATTTTATTAGTTAAACTTCTTATTTGAAATTCAACCGATCCGCTTTTTTCTTTTTTTTCTTCTTGTGAAATAACTGAGATGAATGAATTTTTTATCATAAAATCCAACCCCCTTATTTTAATTTTCATTAATTTAAATATTTTTATTCATCAGTAATAATAATGCCAGAGTATTATGATTATGTATACACTTTATTTCACAAAGTGAATAATTAATCAATTCAATTTGTCAATTTGTTTACTCGCATAGATAGAGAAAAAGACGATTTCTTCCTTTACAATGCAAAATAGGAAAAAGAGATTATTCCTCTTTAAATAGAATTTAAAAATGAAAAGTTAAAAAATCCCATTGATCCTTTTTTTGATCTAATTCATAGATGGTTTACTTACACGGATCAATAATGTCAAACAATACATGTGTACGCTTTCTTGTTTTTGTATCCTAAATTAGACATGCTATGGAGAATGAAAAAAAAAAAACGAACCTCACCGAAGTTTCAAGGGGGGATATATATGTATCCTTATGATACTGAACCGACTGCCGTTATTGGTATTAAACCAATAGCGATTCATACAAGCTAAATCTCCCAATCGATAATTGGGCCAAAGAAAAAACTTCAATTTGAATTTAATAAGTTTATTTTTATCTCTACCAAACTCTTTACTTTTATCCATAATGTGATCGTAGTTTTTTCTCTTAGTTTCATTGAAATATTCTGTGTTTATGGGACTATCATTTCTATTTTTTGAATTGAAATAAATTAGAATTCTCAATGCCCTACAACGCTTAGGGGATAAAAGATTTTCAGGAACAAGTAAATCATAATCATCTTTTTTCTTTCCCTTGCCAGTTTGACTTGTTTGATGGCTTTCAATAGGTTCGATCAAATTCCTTTTATCAACATAGCTTTTTTCTCTGTATCTTTGATTAATTTCTTGCTTGCTCTTATGAACAAAAGAAATAGCTACTGTCTTATATAGAATAAATTATAGAATAAATTGGCTATTAAGTCTAAACATCGGAGTATTTGATTCGATAGAGGATCTTCCGCTTTTCGACCATAGTGAAAAAATGTCGGGTCGGTAAAGTTGCAACAGAGTCAAGTTCAGTTCGTCTTTCTCAAGACAGGTGGCAAAAACCTCACCTGGATTTCAAATTTTTAACAGAAAAAACCACTTGTTGGTATTAGGGATCAGTTTGTAAAGTTTGTAAAGTGAACAATTACGGAATCTCATTTGAAAATCAAAACACTTCGATATAAGTCGAGCCCTTGGCGAATTAGAATTCTTTTGTATACTCCTATCCTTCTCACATAACTTACCAATAATGAAACATCTGTTTTTCTTATATTCTATTATACCCCTCCTTTGTGGTTGAGTTCTTTTTGGTTTAGCAAGATTTCTATTTTCATAAAGAAGTGATTCACTTGGTAGTTTCCATGGTTTTAATTTAGACTATCTAATGGGCCATAAATTATATTTATATTGATAATGACTTCTTAACCAGTTTTTCCATTGATTCATTACAGAATTTCTAAGATTTTTCTCTTTTAATTCGAAATCAAATAAACCCTGGGGTCCAAACAAGTCTTTTATTTCATTTTTAAGAAAAAGAGATGTCCCGTAATATTGAAGAACAGATCTTAATTTATATTAAGTTAAGAATTGGAATTTGAGAGAATTTATAAAATACATATGCTTGTGACATCTTCTCTTTGTCACAAAAATATTTTGAATATTTTGTTAGTTTTAGTGATTTTTTTTTAGTGCTTTTGTTCTTTGATTTGTTTTCTCAATGCTTTTATCATTTCGTTCATTCTTAGAAATCTTTTGATTCAAGATTCTTATTCTTGATTGAATAAAAAGGTGTGCCCTGATCCTCGCAATATTAATAATACTTTCTATGTATATCTTTTGAATACAAATTTTGATAAAAGAGTATGATTTCCAAAAACCATTTTTTGACGGTTTTAATTGGAATCTTTTACCATTCTAACTTATTTTGTTAGAACTACTATTTCTCTCTGAAGTTAGAGATTTCGTGTTCTTTTCTTTTTTCATTTCTTCTAGTTCATCTCGAATTTTGCTTGTTAAATCACTCAGATGTTTTATTTGGTTGTAAATTTGAAAAATAACCCACTTATGGGATTTGATTCGCCAATCTTTTTCCTTTTTTAGGGTAGTCGATTCATAATCAAATTCATCTTCATTTTTATTGTTCCAGAAGAAAAAAGCCAAAAAATAGAGTAGAACTCGTGTATGTATTGTCTGAAGTCTACACAACGCTACATGAAGAGGCGCATAATAGATCGATATTAATATCATGGGCTGTCCTGTCCCATAATAAAATCCGCTACCTTCTTCTCGTTCACGCCTATTTCTTCTCTTTCTTCTAGAATCCAAGCTAGGATAAGGAAGAGATAAGAAGGCCCCACGAAAGTTGTGGTTAGAAATCCATAAGAGAGCCCGACTACAACAACCGAATTGATACCGAATTGATTATGTTCATGTATAAGGCTCCTGCATTACCTATTATAAAAATAAAATATTTTACAATCATCAGAAACCTCCCTTTTTTCTATTGCTTCTATTGCAATTTTGGGGTTATTATAGGAGAATCTCATTTTTTCTATGAAAATCTCATTTATTCGATTCTATTATTATTCTATTATATGAGAATCTCATTTTGAACTTTTACATCTCTATATCTAGAAATAGAATATAGAAAGAGATAGACTATAAAAGACATCTCTAAGGACCTC